AAACTATAACAAATTCAATATAGTATATTAGATAAAAATTTATAAAAATTATTTTTATTAAAAAAAAATAGAAATAAATATGGATGGATTCTCTCTATATTCTATATTCTCTATAGAGAATATAGAATATAGAGAATAAAATAAGAAATTAGAATAGAAAAAAAGAAAATAATAAACAGAGTGTTCTTATTCAAAACGCCCTGTGATCTTCAACCAATTCTGTGCTTCAATATAATTACCTGGGGTAAGTGCTATAGCTTGTTTCCAATATTCAGCAGCTTGATCAAACCAAGATTCCGCTATTTCAGAATCTCCCTGTCGAATGGCCTGTTCTCCGCGGTCGGAATAGGTGCGTAAATTCCTTCCCTTAGAACCGTACTTGAGAGTTTCCTGACTCATACGGCTCAACAGTCAATTCTTTTGATCTTCCATTTTTTTCTGGAGTTAACCACAAGAAAAGAGGTTAATTACATGAGTTTCAAACTTGAATTTGGATTAATAAAGAATTTAATCCTTTTTTTTAGTTTTATCTTTTTTCCTACCTTCAGAAGAATAAAGCATAGTTTTGGTTCTCACACCAAAGTAAGATAGAAAATGCATCTTTTTCCATTTTATACCGATCGGTGTTCCATTCCAAATCGACTTCCTGGAGATGATGATGCAATTGGATTGACTTATACAATTTTTTCAAGAAGAATAAAGCATCGGCATTTACACTCTTATTAGAATCTTCTGAAAGGTAACTATCTCGATTTCATATATCATATACTTTCATATATGATATATCTATTTCTATAGAATCTTTGAGAAAGACTTTTCTTCATAAGAAAAGACTTACTATCTTTGGGATCTGATACTACACCGCTGCTCAAAAGCTTAGGGGATCAACTTTATTACATAAGTGGATTCCTAACTCTTCTATCATGAGATAAGTAAGCAGTTCTTGTTGTATTGGCCAAAAACCTTGTTAATTGATCTTTACGGTGCTTCCTCTATCAATTAGATCTTTTATCCATAGAAAAAAAAGTATCTAGGCATATATATTTCTTCATATTTCGATTTCTATGAAGTTTGTTTCTTTGCTACAGCTGATAAAAATCGTTGTTTCGAACGATATATATGTAGAAAGCCCATTTTTTTTTCTAGTATTTATAAGTATTAGCGGATTTGCTCGTTCTTTTCTTTTTTCTTTCTATAGTGGAGATAGTCGCACGTAATGACAGATCACGGCCATATTGTTAAAAGCTTGAGGTAAGAACGGGTTTCGTTCGAGTGCTCGAAAATAGTATTCCAAAGCTTTCGTATGTTCTCCGTTACTTGTGTGGATAAGGCCTATGTTATAAAGTATATAACTTCGATCATAGGGATCAATTTCCAGTCGCATAGCCTCATAATAATTCTGTAAAGCTTCCGCATAATTTCCTTCCGATTGAGCCGACATCCGTTACGGTCGTCATTCGGTTCAAAGAATCTCCGTTCCAGAACCGTACGTGAGATTTTCATCTCATACGGCTCCTCCTTTCTGTGTATAATGATAAACATAGAATCAAAAAAGATTGCAATATTCTCATTATCAACTGAGCGGGACTAGTGTTTTTACACGAAATCTCTAGCCAACCTTCCTGTAAAGGATCTTTTTTCTTAAGATCAAGTATGTTATTACTGGATAAATAGTCACTTCAACAATTTCTTTGTCCTCAACGCCGCTAAATTTCCCGGAATTAGTCACTTCAACAGTCTTCGATGGTTATATGGGTATCCAAAATACGAACGAGATGGATGTTTATTGTCCCAACCATTCTTGTTAGTCCCGATCCCGATAAGAAAGGAAGGGTTTTTTTTACAAAGTTTTCTCGTGTTGTTGATTCCTAAGCGTAGTGCTTCTTCCCCCATGCCGCCCATTGGTACTAGTGGAGTAGGATTGACCTAACCCCATAGGTATAGGTATAACCTTTCGCTTAATACTATAAACCAAAAATTGAAGCATATGAGGCTGCATTAATCGGGGATACACGACAGAAGGAATTAATCGTTTTATTTCCAAACTTCACCTTCAGCAAGCGTAGGTTTTTTTCAAAATTTTTTTCTTTCTCTCTGAAGAATGTATCTTTCTCCTAAGACTGAGATCGGTAAAAAAAAAGATAATCAAATCGCACCATCTCTGTAATAAGTGAATGCCTCTTTTTCTCCTGAAGTTGTCGGAATTATTCGTAATAAGATATTGGCTACAATGGAAAAGGTCTTATCAATAAAATTTCCATTTATCCGAGATCTAGGCATAGGTAGCAATCCATTCTATAATTTCATTTTTTATCGCGTGAGAAAATAATCCCCCAAACAAAGGAATTGTACAATACAGTACGAAATAACGTAAAAACGGACTTCTTAATCAAATTACTTTATCCTACGGCCAGCCAGCCTCGAAGGGTGGTTTTTTTTTTGATAAAACCTTTTTTCTTTCTATTTTTATAGTTCCAATTGATTGTGTGCGCCCACCCAA